GAGCTCGTTGTAAGGCTTGTTGCAAAACTTGTTGTCGGACCTGATTAATTGCTCTTTGTTTTTCAAAAAAAAGAGTTTCATTTTTGTAATTGTCTAATCGTTCCAAACTATTGCAAGTAGCATTAATCAAATTTCCTTTTTCTCGTTCTATCTCATAGTATCCATTCGTTCGATACTCATCTGCTTCAATTTCCACTTTACGTAATCTAACCCGAGCTCTTTCGAGCTGTTCAATGGCTCCTCTACGTAATTCTTCTGAATTTCGAATAGTACTCAAGATCCTCTGTTTTCGCTTATCTAATAAATCATTTAATGAAAGTAGATTATCTTTCCATTCATTTCACAACTATAATATCTCTTCCCGAACCAAACATGAATCTTTCAATTCATTTGGCTCTCACGCTCAATTGGTTCTTTTATCTTTTCTTTGATTAATGGGCATTCCCGTATCTTTGAACGAAATGAGCCTATCCTCTCTTTTCTGTTCTTATTCAAAGATATCGAAACTGATCTAACATCAGAATCTTAGGAGGACTCTTCAGACCAGACAAAAAAGAAAAAATTGTCAGCAAAGTTGTTTCTTTATTTGTTCTTTATTTACAACTTCTTTCCAAAAATAAAAAGATTTTAAAGAAGAAAGAATAAAATTCTTTCTTCTTTATATGCTATGATAAATTCAATCAAAAGCCTAATAGAATAGAAAGAGAATTGAATAGAATTATGAACTTCATTACTTCATTCTCATTATTATTAGAATAAAATGAGATTTCGATCTTTTTCATCCAAAAAATTCTCTTTTTTATACAAATATTTTATACAAATACAATACATAGGTCGTCGATTCGGCAGTGGATAAAAAAGGGGGACTCATCTTTCCAGTTAATGGTTCAAATAATTTTATCCATATGAGTGTTCTACATCGGATAAATTCCTAATTCTTCCTTTTTTCTTCTTTTTCAACCTTTTTGGTACTTTTGGTACTAACGTAGTGGTAGAAAGAGTACCATGCTATGCTGTGCCTGGACTTCAAACAATTTATCTTTAACCATGTAAAAGACCTCAACATTCTTGGTTGATAGAGAAGAGAATCAAAGTTCATTTACCAATTAATCACGAAATGCTATGGTTCTTACATATGATTTCTGAATAAAATCAAATTCCGAAGTAATTCGTCGAGATTGTGCACCTTTTGTTCCTATTTATACTATAGAAATATAAAAAAGAATACATAAATATAAAGAAAGTGCAGCCGGTTAAATCCAACCTATTCTTGAAATACACAACTCGCACACACTCCCTTTCCAAAGAAAATCAATACACCCAGCACTACGCTTAGATTTATTGGATTTGTTGCTAAAATATCGGTATTAAACTCGAAACTCCCAGCGGATGGCCAGTGCCCCACGGAAACAAAAGAATTGGTTATATTTTTCATAGGCTCTCCCCTTATAGATAGGACTAACAAAGAACAGAGTTCTTTTTGTATCACTCCGCTTATTATTATTAAATTATTAATGGAATTTGAGAATTCTCAAATTTATTAGTTATGGTTATGCTTTTATTCTTCTTTTTTTTTTACATTTTTATTCTACGATGAAATTAAACATTAAACAAAAGGATTTGCAAATAAAAGAGCTAATGCCACGACCAGTCCATAAATTGTTAAAGCTTCCATAAAAGCCAGACTAAGCAATAAAGTACCTCGTATTTTACCCTCTGCTTCTGGTTGTCTCGCAATACCTTCTACGGCTTGGCCCGCAGCAGTACCTTGACCAACCCCAGGTCCGATAGAAGCAAGCCCTACAGCCAATCCAGCAGCAATAACGGAAGCAGCAGAAATAAGTGGATTCATGGTAAGTTCCTCGCACCAAAAAAAGAAATGGTTAATGATACAACCAACCAATGAATTAGTACTTAATCTCTTTTTTTCTACTTCTAATTTTCTTATATTACCTTACTACACTTCTTTTTTATTTTTTGATCTTTTTCACTAATTCACTAAAATCTATCGGGTCGAAGTAGCTAAAAGTTCCAAATGGAATTCAGAATATTACTGAATTGTCAGAACTACTTCGATAGACCGTTTTTCCTTTCTACCTTATGTAAATAAATATGTATACGGTTTTAGTCATTGCGTTTCCTTGTTTATAAATTATTCTATTTTTTCTTCCATAACGTAAATCACCTGCACTTTTTATTCTTTTTTATTCTATTAAATTGTATTCTGAAACCATTCTTCAAAACATACACAAGGATTGATACTCATAGGTATTACATATACATGATCTCCAACCCAGTGGATTATATTGAACCCCGAACTCCCGCATTGCTTGAATTGGGATAAGCTTCAAAAATTAAAAAAAGACTATTTTGAAAGTGAGTCAATGATGACCCTCCATGGATTCACCTATATAAGCCGCAGCCAAAGTTGCAAAAATAAGAGCTTGAATACCACTTGTAAATAATCCAAGAAACATTACAGGTATAGGAACTACTGAAGGCACTAAAGAAACAAGAACAACAACCACTAATTCATCAGCCAATATATTCCCGAAAAGTCGAAAACTAAGAGATAAAGGTTTTGTGAAATCTTCTAGAATATTAATTGGTAAAAGTATTGGAGTTGGTTGAATGTATTTCCCGAAATATCCCAATCCTTTTTTCCTAAGACCCGCATAGAAATATGCCACTGACGTGGGTAAAGCTAAAGCAACAGTAGTATTTATATCATTCGTGGGCGCAGCTAACTCCCCATGAGGTAATTTTATGATTTTCCAAGGTAAAAGAGCACCTGACCAGTTAGAAACAAAAATAAATAGGAACATCGTTCCTATAAAAGGAACCCAAGGACCATACTCCTCTCCAATCTGAGTTTTGCTCAAGTCTTGAATAAATTCAAGGACATATTCGAAGAAATTCTGACCGTTGGTCGGAATGGTTTGCGGATTCCGAACAGCTAGGATGACTGAACCTAATAAGATAGCAATTACAACCCAAGAAGTGATAAGTACTTGGGCATGAATTTGTAAACCTCCTATTTGCCAATAGAAATGTTGGCCTACTTCTACACCTGATATATCGTATAACCCTTTGAGTGTTTTAATGGAACATGGTATAACATTCATATTGTCCTCTAACAGAAATAGAACTTCAAAAAAGTGATTATTTTTATTCAACCTTCTCTTTCTCAATTCACCTATATTCATTCATGAATTTAAGTTATGAATCGTATATTTTGGATACCGAGAAATCGCATAAAAAAAATACCAATCATTTTTATCTTTTCTTTTAAATATTATTTGATAGTCAAAACATAGTTCAAACTCCAAAAGATGCAAACAAAAATAGTAACAATCAAAGAGAGTTCACTAAAAATAAACTAATCTTCTTCTTTGCTTCTTATTAAGAGTAATGATAAGATAATCAACCATTTTTTATATAACTAGAATGGCCCTCACAAATTGCAGATACTAATTTGGTAAGAATCAATCGAATCGAAGCTATAGCATCATCGTTGGCCGGAATAGAAAGATCTGCAAGATCTGGATCACAATTTGTATCGATTAAACAAATCGTCGGAATACCCAAAATGACACATTCTCGAAGAACCGTATATTCTTCTTGCTGATCCACGATAATTACAATATCGGGCAATCCCGTCATATATTTGATCCCGCCAAGATATGCTTGCAAAGTAGATAACTTTCTCTTCAACATTGCTGCATCTCCTTTAGGGAGACGATTGAGTTTCCCCATCTTTTGTTCTGCTCTTAAGTCCCTGAACTTCTGAAGTCTTGTTTCTGTAGTAGACCAATTCGTTAACATACCACCAAGCCATTTTTTATTAACATAATGACATCGAGCCCTTATTGCTGCTGATGCTACTAAATCTGCTGCTTTCTTTTTGGTGCCAACGATTAAGAATCTTTTTCCCCTACTTGCTGCATCAAAAACTAAATCGCAGGCTTCTGATAAAAAACGAGCAGTTATAGTAAGATTTGTAATATGAATACCTTTACGCTTTGCCGAGATGTAAGGAGCCATTCTAGGATTCCATTTATTAGTAACATGACCAAAATGAATTCCTGCTTCCATCATTTCTTCCAAATTGATGTTCCAATATCGTCTTCCCATTTTACCACACTTTCTCTTTTTTTTTCAAAGAGATTCAGTACCTTATGAAATAAAAAATTGTTCCGACGGAACTTTCTACCAGGATTGACCATTGATCTACGACCCAAACCATGAATTTCATTCTTTCTTTTTTATTTCATTGATTATGAAATCCATAATCGGACCAGAGAGTGAAAGTAAAAAGAAGAAACCTCTTGTTAGGATACATTACGTAAAAGATTGGTCTGATGTCTCATGGAAAGTTTTTGGGGCACAAGAACAAAATAATTCTCTATGGTGTAGCAAAATATCGCTCATTTCCAACTCAAATAGATTCTTCCTTTTGATTTTAAAATGAATGTTTTTGTCTTGCTTTGAACGATGTACTAATTTGTTGAATCCGGTACCAACCGGTATAATCCCCCCCAGAACAACGTTCTCTTTCAGGCCTTTCAACCAATCAATACGACCTCGTAGAGCAGCTTTTGCTAAAACTCGAGCAGTTTCTTGAAAACTTGCTTCGGATATGAAACTTTGAGTATTCAGAGATGACTTCGTTATTCCCAATAAGATTGCCCGATAACAGATTGATTCGTCCAAAACGCGCCCTGCTCGTTCTGCTCGCAACAATCCAATAAATTCCCCAGGTAAAAAAACATTAGACATTCCATCTTCTGAAACCAAAACTCTTGATGTTACTTGACGTACAATAATCTCTAGATGTCTATTATGGATCTGTACCCCCTGGGATCGATAAACCTTTTGTATCTTATTAACCAAAGAGATACGACTTTGGGCTATGGTTAGTTCAGCTCCAATCAAGAATCCCCAGGGGATCCCAAGAATCCTTCGGATACGTTCGTCCCAACCTTCAATTCTTCTTTCGAGGTTCATCGATATTGAATCAATTGAACGAACTTCTAAGATTTGTTCTACTTTTGGAAGACCTTGCGTTATGTCACCAGATCTCGATTTTTCATATATAAATGTAATTAATGTATCTCCTTCATAAAAGGTTTCCCCATAATGACCATGGACAGTTGCTCCTGGAGTGACCAAATAGGGCTTAGCTGATCTTATAACTAGAGAATCAACATGAACAATAAAAATTTGACCAGATTTTTTTATGCGTGATCCATATTTCAATAGATATACATTTTCACAAAGGAATTGTCCAAGGCTAATTATTGTCCATGCCTCTTCACAAGAATCGTGATGGAGAAAACACCAATTCAAATGGAATGAATTCCAAATGATGTTACTGCAAGGATCGGGATTATAAATCCTACTATTTTCATCTAGAAAACAGTATTGAAATGGAAGTACTTGAAGCACTTGGAAAGTCTGTTGAAAATTTTCAAGCAAAAAAGATTTCTTTAAAAAGACTTGATTATAAGTTCTTAAAAAGTAAGATGAACGAGAATTTACTATTCTAGGCACAATAGTACCTAAAGGACCCAACAAATACCTAATTGGAGTCATGGAATCCAATTCTTTTGTCGCATTATTATATCTTGAAGTATTGAAGGGGCCAATTCGAGAACAATTGGATGATGACAAAATTAGGAAAGATTGGCATTCCTTATTTCGATTCAACAACGTACCAAGAGTTCCCTGATGTTGGGGAAATAATTGAATCTTCGCCTTGGAATCAAAAGGATTTTTTCTATGAATACGATCTAATTCATTATTGGAAATCAATCCTGAACCTGCCGTATCATACCTTTTTTCGGTATACGAAAGAGTTGACTTTACTAACTCAATTCGGATGAAATAACAAAGTAGATAATTTGTCCTTATTTCAACAAAAGAAGCATGAACCTTTTCTTCTATAGAACTCTTTTTTTCTTGGTCCCAAGTCAATACTAAGCAAGCCCGAACTAATTGAATACTTGTGTGAGAAATTCCTCGAATTGACTTGCCATTTTCATAAAGTATATAATTGACAATTCGAAGTTGGACATTCTTCTTTTCCTGCAAGAGATCTTGAGAGAAAAGTGTTGCTAAATTTATCCCATCAGCTATTTCATATGTGACTACGGGCCGAACCAAAACAAAAGACTTTTTTTTGGTAGATGTAATGCGTTGGACATAGATCCAATTTTTAAATTTTTTTGATCCTTTAGAATCTTTTTTTCCGATTCCTGGTGGTATCAAAATGCCACTGTGCCTAGATATTTTATCCACCTCTCCAGAAAAATGAATATCTCCAGAAAATATTTTCAGTTCTATACTTTTCTTTTTTCTCTCCACTCGGACTAATCCACCTACTCGACTTCTTGTATTTAGATTTAAAACAAGTCGTGTATCTACTCCAATGATACTATTGTTCCGGACCATTATGGGCGAAGATCCGGGTAAGATATGTATTTCTTCGGGAATGAAAAAAAATTGATCTACTTTCATTTGCGTTTGGTATTTCGGACTAAAATCTTTTGCTCCTCGATACTCAATCAAATTTTCTTTTTTTACGATTGAATCTACTTCGACAATCCCATATTTAGTAATTCCCGAACTGCTTCTTCTGTATCGCGGATCATCAAAATAAGCAAGAATACTATTTCTACGTAAAATACCATTTATAGGTATTTTAATCGAAATACCAAAACAGGGTCTTAGTTTCTTTTCTTGTTCTTGATCATATTGTAAGGGAATCACAAATCTATTTCTTCGCTTTTTCGCCAAAGAATTCTCTTGACGAATATAAGTAGAAGGCTCTATGAGATTCCAATGACCCTTAGATATGATTCGATAAGGTTTTGAATAGTCAAGACTTTCCCTATCTTTTTTACCAAAAGTATCCAACAATTTATGTCTTACTTGATTATTAGTCAGTGAGAGATCAAAGATATCTTTGAGAGAAAAAGAATTAGCATTCATTTGATCTTGATCCTTGTGGAGTGAAAAAGACACTATATTGGAATTGGATCTGCATAGACCTCCTGCTAATATCCATAAATGACTTGTTTTTGGTAATATATGAACATTACTATATGGATATTCGGGCGTATGATAGCCATCAGTACTCCAGTGCATTTCTCCTTCTGACTCAGAATAAATATGTTTTTGAACCCTCTCCTTAAAATGAAAGGTGGACGTTTCGGCACGAATCTCGGCAATCACTTGTTCTGATTCTACATATTGATCATTTTGAACTAAAATCAAACTTTTTGTTGGAATATTTACATTATGTCTAATATTTCGACTCTCAATAGTTACATACAAGTCTATAAAACATAGAAAAGCAGGATGCCCATGACGGGTACGTGTGGGATGAACCAAACCCTCATCAAATTTTATTTTTCCATTAGAAGGAGCTCGTACATGTTCGGCAGTACCACCCGTGAATACTCCGCCAGTATGAAAAGTTCTTAATGTTAGTTGAGT